TGATTTTTTAATTTATTCAGAAGTAATTCGTCGAGATCGTGCACCTTTTTTCCTATTTATCCTAAATATACTATAACTATAAATAACTATAAATAAAGTAAAGTGCAGCCGGATGGATCCAACCTATTCTTGAAATACACAACCCGCACACACTCCCTTTCCAAAAAAAATCAATACACCAATCACTACACTTAGATTTATTGGATTTGTTGCTAAAATATCGGTATTAAACCCGAAACCCCCGGCGGATGGCCAATGGCGTGAGAAAACGAAAGAATCGGTTACATTTTTCATATGCTTTCCTCTTATAGATAGGACTGACAAAGAACAAAGTTCTTTTTCTATTACTTCGCTCGCCCCTTTCTTTTTTGATCAATTTATTTATTTTTAATTGAATTTCCCCCCCTTTAATGGGAATAGATTAAATCTAGTAATTTCATTTAGGTTAGGTCTTAGGTCTCATTTCAATTGTGAAATATATCGTTTGTGGAAACGTTTCCTAAAAGGAAAAAGGTTTCCGTTGTACTAAGCTAAGGACGGGAAGGAAGAAAGCGAGTGATCTGGTAACTCCTCATCCTCAAAGCAGTCCTTCCTGTAGTCTCAACAAATAAGTAATTATAGGAGTAAAGTGTTGATATAATTCGAAGAAGCAAACGACAATTTAATTTCAAGTTAATAAAGAAAAAAAGTAAAATAAGTATGTAATCTAAGGTACTTTTTTACATTTATAGGATTAAACAAAAGGATTCGCAAATAAAAGCGCTAATGCCACAACCAGTCCGTAAATTGTTAAAGCTTCCATAAAAGCTAGACTAAGCAATAAAGTACCTCGTATTTTACCCTCTGCTTCTGGTTGTCTCGCAATACCCTCTACAGCTTGGCCTGCAGCAGTACCTTGACCAACTCCGGGTCCAATAGAAGCAAGTCCTACAGCCAATCCAGCAGCAATAACGGAAGCGGCAGAAATCAGTGGATTCATGGTAAGTTCCTCGCACAAAAAAAAAAAAAATGGTTAATGATACAATCAACCAATGAATTATTACTTAATTTTATCATTAAGTTTGATCATTAAGATCTATTGGGTCGGAGTAACTAAAAACTAATGATAATATTACTGAATCGTCAGAACTACTTCGATATCTCGTTTTTTGTTTCTACCCATGATGAAGTTTTTGTAAATCCATATACATACGGCTCTAGTTATTGCATTTCTTTCTTTCCAACCATTCTTTCATTCCATCCTTCGTTCTTTACTCTTCTATATCCTTGAGTTCATCTGTTTTTTCATCCAATCCACAATCACAAATGAAACAGAAGAAAGGACTTGACTTATCTTGTAATCCATCTAATCTAAATGCAGTAAACTGCAATCAAATCAATATATGCAATCATCAATATATGCAATCATCAATATATGCAATGGATATCAATATGATCGATATCAACGATATCAATATATCAATATAACGATATCAATATGTATATCAATACATATATATATATTTTTTTTATTTATTTTGCTATATATATTGCTATCTATATATATTGCTATATATATTACATATATATAGCATATAGTTAGATATATATATAGTTAGTTAGTATATAGGTAAGGCATAAGGACTTCTATTTATATATAGATAGGACTATATAACTAGTGAATATCTAATATTACATATACATATTACATATACATTTCTTTCTTCCATAACGTAAACTGGCCACATTTTATATTGAATCGGATTATAGAATCATTCCTCGAAACCCACACAAAAAGCGGCTAGACTTATAGACATTACATACATCTAGTGTGACCTCCCCAACCCATCCCCTTTTTTTTTTTACAATTCCGTAATATCGTTCATCTTCTCTCCTACGACTCTAGGTCATATATTCATACGTATTTATATCTATTATGTTCTCCAACCAAGCAGATTATCTTGAACCATGCATGAATTGGGATAAGCTAAAAAAAAAGACTATTTCGAAAACTAGTCAATGATGACCCTCCATGGATTCACCTATATAAGCCGCGGCTAACGTTGCAAAAATAAGAGCTTGAATACCACTTGTAAATAATCCAAGAAACATGACAGGTATAGGAACTACTGAAGGGACTAAAGAAACAAGAACAACAACTACTAATTCATCAGCCAATATATTCCCGAAAAGTCGAAAACTAAGAGATAAGGGTTTTGTGAAATCTTCTAGGATGTTAATTGGTAAAAGTATTGGAGTTGGTTTGATGTATTTCTCGAAATAACCCAACCCTTTTTTGGTAAGACCTGCATAAAAATATGCCACTGACGTGGGTAAAGCTAAAGCAACAGTAGTATTTATATCATTCGTGGGCGCAGCTAACTCCCCATGAGGTAACTGTATGATTTTCCAAGGTAAAAGGGCACCTGACCAATTAGAAACAAAAATAAATAGGAACATAGTTCCAATAAAAGGAACCCAAGGTCCATATTCTTCTCCAATCTGGGTTTTGCTCAAGTCTCGAATAAATTCAAGGACATATTCAAAGAAATTCTGACCGTCGGTCGGAATGGTTTGTGGATTCCGAACAGCTATGATGGCTGAACCTAACAAGATAGCAATTACGACCCAAGAAGTGATAAGTACTTGGGCATGGATTTGTAAACCTCCTATTTGCCAATAGAAATGTTGGCCTACTTCTACACCCGATATATCGTATAACCCCTTGAGTGTTTTAATGTAACATGGTATAACATTCATATTGTCCTCTGATAGAAATTGAACTTCAAAAAAGGAATTAGTTTGATTCAACCATTTCTTTCTCAACTCACCAACTTGAATCATTAATCATATATTTAGGATACCAAGAAATCACATAACATCATAATATATATCAATATCCCCAGTTCTTTTTTTTTCTATTTTTAAAAATTCAAAAAAAAAGTAACCGATCCAATAAATCTATGGAGTTGCCCAATAATTAACATTAACTAATTTTATTATTCTTAATCTTAATCATAATCAACGATTTCTTATATAGCTAGAACGACCTTCACAAATTGCGGATACTAATTTGTTAAGAATCAATCGAATTGAAGCTATAGCGTCATCGTTGGCTGGAATCGAAATATCTGCAAGATCTGGGTCACAATTTGTATCGATTAAACAAATCGTTGGAATCCCCAAAATGGCACATTCTCGAAGAGCCGTATATTCTTCTTGCTGATCAACGATGATCACAACATCAGGCAATCCCGTCATATATTTGATCCCACCGAGATATGTTTGCAAGGTAGATAATTTTCTCTTCAACATTGCTGCATCTCTTTTGGGGAGACGGTTGAGTTTCCCCATCTTTTCTTCTGCTCTTAAGTCCCTGAACTTATAAAGTCTCGTTTCCGTAGTGGACCAATTCGTTAACATACCACCGAGCCATTTTTGATTAATAAAATGAGACCGAGCCCTTATTGCAGCTGATGCTACTGAATCCGATGCTTTATTTTTGGTACCGACGATTAAGAAGTTTTTTCCCCTACTTGCTGCATCAAAAACTAAATCACAGGCTTCTGATAAAAAACGAGCAGTTCTAGCGAGATTTGTAATATGAATACCTTTACGCTTTGCAGAAATGTAAGGGGCCATTCTAGGATTCCATTTCTTAGTACCATGACCAAAATGAACTCCTGCTTCCATCATCTCTTCCAAATTGATGTTCCAATATCTTCTTGTCATTTTTTCCCACACTTCCTTTTTGTTTTTTCTTTTTCGTATTATTAACAAAGAGACGAGGTACCTTGAAATAAATAATTGTTCCGATGGAACCTTCTACCGGGGATTGACCATTGATACACGGCACAAACCATAATTTTTTTTAATTACTTATTTTATTTATTACCAAATCAATAATCAGACCAGTATAGTTAAAAGATAGTTAAAGTGAAAATGAACCCGCTCTTAGGAATCATTAAATCGCATAAATGATTGTTCTGATGTCTCATGTAAATTTGTCTCATGGAAATTGTTTGTCGCGTAAGAACAAAATAATTCTCTATGGTGTAACAAAATATCTCTCATTTCCAACTCGAATAGATTTTTTCTTTTGATTTCCAAATAAATGTTTTTGTCTTGCCTTGAACGGTGCACAAATTTTTGGAATCCGGTACCAACAGGTATAATCCCCCCCAGAACAACGTTCTCTTTCAGGCCTTTCAACCAATCAATACGACCTCGTAGAGCAGCTTTTGCTAAAACTCGAGCGGTTTCTTGAAAACTTGCTTCGGATATGAAACTTTGAGTATTCAGAGACGCTCTTGTTATTCCCAATGAGATTGCCCGATAACAGATTGATTCGTCCAAAGCGCGCCCTGCTCGTTCCGCTCGCAACAATCCGATTAATTCTCCAGGCGAAAAAACATTAGACATTCCATCTTCTGAAACCAACACTTTTGATGTTACTTGACGTACAATAATCTCTATATGTCTATTATGGATCTGTACCCCCTGGGATCGATAAACCTTTTGGATCTTATTAACCAAAGAGATACGACTTTGGGCTATGGTTAGCTCAGCTCCAATCAAAAACCCCCAGGGGATCCCAAGAATTCTTGGTATACGCTCGTTCCAACCTTCAACTCTCCTTTCGAGGTTCATCGATATTGAATCAATCGAACGCACTTCTAAGATTTGTTCTACTTTTGGAAGACCTTGCGTTATGTCACCAGATCTCGATTTTTCATATATAAATGTAACTAATGTATCTCCTTCGTAAAGGATTTTCCCATAATGACCATGAACAGTTGCTCCAGGAGTAGCCAAATAAGACTTAGCCGATCTTATAACTAAAAAGTCGACATTAACAATTAAAATTTGACCAGATTTTTTTACGTGTGGTTCGTATTTAAATAGACATACATTTTCACAAATAAATTGTCCAAGGCTAATTTTGATCGATGTCTCTTCACAATAATCATGATGGAGAAAGCACCAATTCAAATGGAATGGGTTCAAAACGATGTTACTGC